CGAAGCCGTAGGTATTATTGCAGGTCAATCTATTGGAGAACCCGGTACTCAATTAACATTAAGAACTTTTCATACCGGCGGGGTATTCACAGGGGGTACTGCAGAACATGTACGAGCCCCCTCTAATGGAAAAATTCAATTCAATGAAAATTTGGTTCATCCAACACGTACACGTCATGGGCATCCCGCTTTTCTATGTTCTATAGATTTGTATGTAACTATTGAAAGTGAAGATATTCTTCATAATGTGACTATTCCATCTAAAAGTTTTCTGTTAGTTCAAAATGATCAATATGTAGAATCAGAACAAGTAATTGCTGAGATTCGCGCGGGAACATCCACTTTTAATTTTAAAGAGAAAGTTAGAAAACATATTTATTCTGATTCAGAGGGAGAAATGCATTGGAGTACCGATGTGTATCATGCACCTGAATTTACATATGGTAATGTGCATCTCTTACCAAAAACAAGTCATTTATGGATATTATCAGGAGGGCCGTGCAGATCCAGTCTAGCCTCCTTTTCGCTCCACAAGGATCAAGATCAAACGAGCGCCCATTCTCTTTCTGTTAAGCGAAGCTCTATTTCTAATCCCTTATTGACGAATGATCAAGTAAGACATAAATTAGTTAGTTCGGGTTTTTCTGATAAAAAAGAAGATAGGAGTCTTGATTATTCAGAATTTAATCGAATCATATGCGTTGGTGATTCTAATCTTATAGATCTTGCCATTCTCCACGAGAATTCGGATTTATTGGCAAAGAGGCGAAGAAATCGATTCACCATTCCACTCCAATGGATTCATCAAGAAGGAGAGAAAGAACGGATCTACCCTTCAGGTATTTTGATTGAAATACCTATAAATGGTATTTTCCGTAGAAATAGCATTCTTGCTTATTTCGATGATTCTCGATACAGCAGAAAGAGTTCGGGAATTACGAAATATGGGACTCTAGAGGGGCATTCAATGGTCAAAAAAGAGGATTTGATTGAGTATCGAGGAGTTAAGGAATTTAGGCCAAAATATCAAATGCAAATGAAAGTAGATCGGTTTTTTTTCATTCCTGAGGAAGTGCATCTCTTACCTGGATCTTCTACCATAATGGTACGGAATAACAGTATCATTGGGGTAGATACACAAATCACTTTAAATACAAGAAGTCGAGTAGGCGGGTTAATCCGAGTGGAAAGAAAAAAAAAAAGAATTGAACTGAAAATATTTTCTGGAGATATCCATTTTCCCGGAGAGACAGATAAGATATCTCGACACAGTGGCATCTTGATACCTCCAGGAATAGGAAAAAAAAATGACAAAGCATCCAAAAAATGGAAAAATTGGATCTATGTACAACGGATCACACCGACTAAGAAAAAGTCTTTTGTTTTGGTTCGACCTGTAATCACATATGAAATAACGGACGGTATAAATTTAGAAAGACTTTTTCCCTTAGATCTATTGCAGCAAAGGGATAATTTGCAACTTCAAGTTATCAATTATATTCTTTATGGAAACGGCAAACCAATCCGGGGAATTTCTGACACAAGTATTCAATTAGTTCGGACTTGTTTAGTATTGAATTGGGAGCAAGACAAAAAAATTTCTTCTATCGAAGAGGCTCGCGCTTCCTTTGTTGAAATAAGGACAAATGGTTTGATGCGAGATTTTCTAAGAATTGACTTAGCCAAATCCTCTATTTCGTATACTCGAAAAAGAAATGGCCTTTCAGATTCCGGATTGATCCCGGATAATGGATCAGATCGCACCAATCCATTTTCTTCCACTTTTTTCTATTCCAAGACACAGATTCAACAATCCCTTAACCAAAATCATGGAACTATTCATACGTTATTGAATAGAAATAAGGACTGCCAATCTTTGATAATTTTGTCATCATCCAACTGTTTTCGAATGGGTCCGTTCAATGATGTAAAATCATTCAATGTGATAAAAGAATCAATTAAAACAAATTCGCTAATGCCAATTAGGAATTCGGTGGGCCCTTTAGGAATAGCTTTTAAAATTTCGAATTTTTATGCATTTTCCTGTTTGATAACTTATAATCAGATCCCCATAACTAAATATTTACAATTTGACAATTTTAAACAGACTTTTCAAGTACTTAAATATTATTTAATGGATGAAAATAGGAAAATTTATAATCCCGATCCGTGTAGTAACACCTTTTTAAATCCATTAAATTTGAATTGGTATTTTCTCCATCACAATTATTGTGAAAAGGCATCTACAAAAATAAGTCTTGGACAGTTTATTTGTGAAAATTTATGTATAGACAAAAATGAACCACAAATAAAATTGGGTCAAGTTCTAATTGTTCAAGTTGACTCTGTAGTAATACGCTCGGCTAAGCCCTATTTGGCCACTCCGGGAGCAACCGTTCGTGGCCATTATGGCGAAATCTTTTATGAAGGAGATACGTTAGTTACATTTATATATGAAAAATCGAGATCTGGGGATATAACGCAGGGTCTTCCAAAAGTC